AACTTTTTTGATTATGGATCTACTACCAGAAATTCAATGCGTAATCTCAGCATTCAATGTGTATTCCTGAATAATCTAATTTTTCAATTATTCAACCATTTCATTTTACCAAGTTCCACGTTAGCCAGATTAGTCAACATTTATATGTTTCGATGCAACAACAAGATTTTCTTTTTAACAAGTAGTTTTGTTGGTTGGTTAATTGGTCACATTTTATTCATGAAATGGGTTGGATTGGTATTATTCTGGATACGGCAAAATCATTCTATTCGATCTAATAAGTATCTTGTGTCAGAATTGAGAAATTCTATAGCTCGAATCTTTAGTATTCTCTTATTTATCACCTGCGTCTACTATTTAGGCAGAATGCCGTCGCCTATTGTCACTAAGAAACTGAAAGAGAAAGAAACCTCAGAAACGGAAGAAGGGGGAGAAAGAAAGGAGGAAAGCGATGTAGAAACAACTTCCGAAATGAAGGAGACTAAACAGGAACAAGAGGAGGATCTGGACAAAATAGATGAAACGGAAGAGATCCGAGTGAATGGAAAGGAAAAAACAAAGGATGAATTTCACTTTAAAGAGGCACGCTATCAAGATAGCCCGGTTTACGAAGATTCTGATCTGGAGACCCATCAAGAGAATTGGGAATTGGGAAGACTGAAAGAAGAGAAAAAGAAAAGAATGAATATGAATTTGTGGGTTGAAAAAACTTTTGTCACTTTTTTTTTCGATTATCAACGATGGAATCGTCCATTACGATATATAAAAAATGATAAATTAGAAAATGCCTTACGCAATGAAATGTCACAATTTTTTTTTTTTACATGTACAAGTGATGGGAAACAAATAATATCCTTTACATACCCACCCAGTTTATCGACTTTTTCGGAAATGCTAGAACGAAGAATTTATTTGTACATAATAGAAAAACTATATGACGAAGATCTTTATAATTCTTGGATTTCTACTAATGAAAAAAAAAAGTGCAATTTGAACAATGAATTGAGAAGCCGAATCCAAATTCTAGAAAAAAATGAGGGATTCCCTAGTCTGGATATGCTTGAAAAAAGAACCATATTATGCGATGATGAAAAAAGAACAAAATGTTTGCCAAAAGCATATGATCCTTTTTTCAACGGACCATATAGACGAACGAGAAAAAAATTAGATTCACGTGCAATCATGAATACTTATACAGATACAGAAGATTTAGTAGAATTTTTTTTTATAAATAAGATTCATGATCTAATTCTTAATGATCCCGTAGAACTCCACCGTCAATCATTTTTGAATTCTACAGAAGAAAAAGGAATTGATTCAGAAAGTCAAGCAAAATATTTGCAATTTGTATTTGATGTAATTAGAACACATACAAAAGATAAAAAAACAATGAAAAATCAATCTATTGGAATTAGAATAGAAGAAGTCAGTAAAAAGGTTTCTCGATGGTCATACAAATTAACCGAGAATTTGGAAGAAGAGGAAGAAGAAAATAACGAAGAATTGGAGGAAGAAGATCATGAGATTCATTCAAGAAGAGCCAAACGTGTGGTAATTTATAACGATAATGATCAGAATACCAATTCTCTTTCTAGTATTCAGAATACTAGTAACAATGATAAAAATGATGATCAAACGGAAGAGGAAGAGGTGGCTTTGATACGTTACTCACAACAATCGGATTTTCGTCGCAATCTAATCAAAGGATCCATGCGCGCTCAAAGACGTAAAACAGTTATTTGGAACCTCTTTCAAGTAAATGTACATTCCCCGCTTTTTTTGGATCGTCTAGGCAAAACATCTTTTTTTTCGTCTTTTGATATCAACAAAATGAAGAATCTCATTTTTCAAAATTGGATGGGCAGAGAACAAGAATCAGAATTAAAAATTTCCTATTTTGAAAATAAAGATACAAAAGAAAAAAAGGAGAAAGAGGAAAAAAAATATAAAAATGAACAGATAGAAATATCAGAAGCTTGGGATACCTTTATATTTACTCAAGTAATAAGAGGTTTGATGTTAGTAACCCAATCTTTTCTTAGAAAATACATTATATTACCTTCATTAATAATAGCCAAAAATCTTTTCCGTATGTTATTCTTTCAATCTACCGAGTGGGACGAGGATTTTAAGGAATGGGATAGAGAAATGCATATTAAATGCACCTATAATGGTGTTCAATTATCAGAAACAGAATTTCCCCAAGATTGGTTAATAGACGGTATTCAGATAAAGATTCTATATCCTTTCTGTCTAAAACCTTGGAGAAAATCTAAGGCACGATCTAATCATAGAGATCTAATGAAAAAAAAAGAGAAAAAAACAAATTTTTGTTTTTTAACAGTCTGGGGAATGGAAGCGGAACTTCCCTTTGGTTCTCCCCGAAAACGACCTTTTTTTTTTGAACCTATTTATAAAGAACTACAAAAAATAAAAAAAAAGGTGAAAAATAAATTTTTACAAGTTCTAAAATTTTTCAATAAAAAAATAAAATACTTTCTAAAAGTTAGAAAAGAAAAAACAAAAGGGGTCATCAAAATAGTTCGAGTTATCAAGCTAATAATGAAAAAACTGGAGAAAGCAAATACAATTTTCTTATTTGAATTGAGGAAAGAAAAAGTATATGAACCGAACGAAAACAAAAAAGATTTAAAAAAAAATAATAAGATTCTTCGCGAATCGTCCGTTCTAATTCGAACGATGAATTGGTTAAATTATTCACTAATAGAAAGAAGAATGAAAGATCTTTCTGATAAGACAATCAAAATAAGGAATCAAATTGAACGAACTGCAAAAGACAAGAAAAAAAAAGAAAGAGTTCTAATTTATGATAATAAAAGATCGGGATCGCAGAAACATATTTGGAAAATATTAAAAAGGAAAAATAGCCGATTAATGCGTAAATCACACTACTTTATCAAATCATTCATTGAAAAAATATACATAGATATTTTGCTATGTACCATTACCATTTCTAAGATCAATGCACAAATTTTCTTTGAATCAACAAAAAAGATCTTTAATAAATCCATTTACAACAATGAAATAAATAAAGAACAAGAAGGAATTGATGAAAAAAATCAAAATACAATGAATTTTGTTTTGACTCTAAAAAAATTGTTTTCAAATACTGATAATACTGAGAATAGTAATAAAAATTCCAATACTTATTGGAACTTATCTTCTCTGTCCCAAGCATATGTATTTTACAAAATATCACAAAACCAATTACTTAATAAGTATCAATTGGGGCCTGTGCTTCAATATCAAGGGAACTCCCCTTTTTTTAAGGATAATTTCAAAGACTATTGTATGATACACGGAATCTTGAATTCCAAATCAAGACATAAAAAAATTCATACATATGTAATGAACGAATGGAAAAATTGGTTAAAAGGTCATTATCAATACGATTTATCTCAAAAAAAAAGTTCTCGATTAGTACCTAAAGAATGGCGAAATAGAATAAATCAACGTCGTATGATTCAAAACAAGGAATCAATCCAATTGGATTTATATAAAAAATACCAATTAATTGATTCCATGAAAAAAAATGACTATGCAGCGAATTCATTTATGAGTCAAAAAGACAAATGGAAAAAACATTACAGATATGATCTTTTATCATATAAATACATAAGCCTTCCTAATTTATACATTTCTGGATCAACATTAGAAATAAACGGGGACCAAGAAATTCCATATCATTTCAATATATCGAAACCTGAATCATTTTATGTATTGGTAAGTATACCTAGTAATTATTATATAGAAAAAGGATATCTTATTGATAGGAATACAAATTTGGATAGAAAATATTTTGATTGTAGAATTCTCCATCTTTGTTTTATAAATAATATTGAGATCTGGGCCAATGCACATATTGGCATCAAGATTCAGAAAAATACTAAGACTGAAATTCATAATTTAAAAAAAATGGAAAAAAAAGATCTTTTTTATCCTACAATTCATCAAGAGATCAAACCATACAATCTCTTTTTTGATTGCATGGGAATGAATAAAGAAAGGTTATATGATACCGCATCAAATCATGATACTATATCCAATCTAGAAACTTGGTTCTTCCCAGAATTTGTGCTACTTTTTGATGTATATAAGATTCAACCTTGGATCATCCCAATCAAATCACTCTTTTTTCATTTTTATAGAAATGAAAAAAGTAAAAACATTAACGTAAATACAAAGAAATCATCTAAGAAAAAAAAAGATCTTGAATTAGGAAATTCCAAGCAGGAAGAAAATGAACAACAGGTCCAAGGAAATCTTGTATCGAATCTACTAAAAAAAAAAAATAAAAAAGATGTTGAAGAAGATTACGCAAGATTAGAAATGATAAAGGGTATAAAAAAAAAACAAGATAAGAGCAAGAATGAAATGGAACTAGATTTCTTTTTGAAAAAATATTTACTTTTTCAACTAAGATGGGCTAATCCCTTGAATAAAAAAATAATGAAAAATATCAGGATATATTGTCTCCTACTTAGACTGATAAATCCAAATGAAATTGCTATATCTTCGATTCAAAGAGGTGAAATAAATATAGATCAAATGCTAATTCAAAAGGACCTAGTTCTTGCAGAATTGATAAGAAAGGGAATATTTATTATTGAACCAATTTGTCTATCTATACGAAGGGACGGAAAATATATTATATATCAAACTATGGATATTTCATTGGTCGATAATAAGAGGTACCAAACAAAGGAAAAATACACAAAAAAAAGATATATTGAGAAAGGGGGGTTTGAAAAATCCATTGCAGGACGCAGCAACATATTTTTGAGTGGAGACAAAAATCATTATGATTTACTTGTTCCTGAAAATATTCTATCTCCCAGACGTCGTAGAGAATTTCGAATTCGAATTTGTTTCAATTCCCGGAATTTGAATGTTGTGGATAGAAATCCAAGATTTTGCAATGAAAACAAAATAAGAAACTGTGGGCAATTTTTGAATAAGGACAAACATATTAATAATTTCATGAAATTCAAATTGTTTCTTTGGCCCAATTATCGATTAGAAGATATAGCTTGTATGAATCGCTATTGGTTTGATACCAATAACAGCAGTCGTTTCAGTATGGCAAGAATACATATGTATTCACAATTCAGAATGAATTCAATTCCAATGAAAAATGAAAAAATTTATAGTAGATTTCCTACATATCGTATAACATATTTGATAGATGAAAGCCGAAATATATACACTGTGTAACATTCTAATACATGATGCCGATTTCATAGTGTATATATTTTCACTAGGAAGAGCGGAATCCTTTTAAGTAAAAATAAATTGTTCTCTTTCGTGAATACATATATGTTTTGTATATTTGATCCAAATATACAAAACATAAACCACATAAATAAAAAACAAAGTAGTATATGAATGAAATCCAATTTTGATGTATACTAGATGAAAATAGCTGGCATAATAAATATTATTATTTTTCCTGATCGGTAAAATTCACAGAAAAGAAAGATACAAATCTTAATTTATGGTCAAAAATTCATTCATCTCAGTTATTACACAAGAAGAAAAAGAAGAAAATAGTGGGTCTGTTGAATTTCAAGTATTCCATTTCACCAGTAAGATACGGAGACTTACTTCACATTTAGAATTGCACAAAAGAGATTTTTTATCGCAAAGGGGTCTACGAAGAATTCTGGGAAAACGTCAACGATTATTGACTTATTTGTCAAAGAAAAACAAAGTGCGTTATAAGAAATTAATGGATCAGTTAAATATTCGGGAACCAAAAACTCGTTAATTAAATTTTAATTTCTTATTTTATTTTCTTATTATTATCCTTGTTCTTTTTTATTTTTTCATTATTTTTTTATTAGTTCAGTTATTATTTTTTTTTTAGATTTTTCATTTTAAAAAATTCATGAAATAATGAATGAAGGAAAAAATTATGACTGTACCAGCTACAAGAAAAAATTTCATAATAGTCAATATGGGTCCTCACCACCCATCAATGCATGGTGTTCTTCGGCTGATCGTTACTCTGGATGGTGAAGATGTTATTGACTGTGAACCTATATTGGGCTATTTACACAGAGGGATGGAAAAAATAGCGGAGAACCGAACAATTATACAATATTTGCCTTATGTAACACGTTGGGATTATTTAGCTACTATGTTTACAGAAGCAATAACAGTAAATGCACCAGAACGATTGGAAAGTGTTCAAGTGCCTAAAAGGGCCAGTTATATCAGAGTTATTATGCTGGAGCTGAGCCGTATAGCCTCCCATTTGTTATGGCTTGGCCCTTTTATGGCCGATATCGGTGCACAGACTCCTTTTTTCTATATTTTAAGAGAGAGGGAATTAATATATGATCTATTCGAAGCCGCCACAGGTATGCGGATGATGCATAATTATTTCCGCATTGGAGGAGTAGCTGCGGATTTACCTTATGGCTGGATAGATAAATGTTTTGATTTCTGTGATTATTTTTTAACAGAAGTTGTTGAGTATCAAAAACTCATTACGCGAAATCCCATTTTTTTGGAACGAGTTGAAGGAGTGGGCATTATTGGTGGGGAGGAGACAATAAATTGGGGTTTATCAGGACCAATGTTACGAGCTTCTGGAATACAATGGGATCTTCGTAAAGTTGATCGTTATGAGTGTTACAATAAATTTGATTGGGAAGTCAAATGGCAAAAAGAAGGCGATACATTAGCTCGTTATTTAGTAAGAATCGGTGAAATGCAAGAATCCATAAAAATCATTCAACAGGCTCTAGAAGGAATTCCTGGAGGACCTTATGAGAATTTAGAAAACCGGCGTTTTCATAGGACAAAGAATTCCGAATGGAATAATTTTGAATATAGATTTATTACTAAAAAGCTTTCACCCAATTTTGAATTGTTAAAACAAGAACTTTATGTAAGGGTAGAGGCCCCAAAAGGAGAATTAGGAATTTATTTAATAGGGGATAGTAGCGTTTTCCCCTGGAGATGGAAAATTCGTCCACCCGGTTTCATCAATTTGCAAATTCTTCCCCAGCTAGTTAAAAGAATGAAATTGGCTGATATCATGACGATACTAGGTAGTATAGATATCATTATGGGAGAAGTTGATCGTTGAAATGATAATTGATACGACAGAAGTACAAACTATTAATTCTTTTTATAGATTAGAATCCTTAAAAGAAGTCTATGGACTCATATGGATTTTTATCCCCATTTTAACCCTTGTCTTAGGAATCACAATGGGGGTATTAGTCATTGTGTGGTTAGAAAGAAAAATATCTGCAGCAATACAACAACGTATTGGACCTGAATATGCCGGCCCATTAGGAATTCTTCAAGCTTTAGCGGATGGGACCAAACTACTTTTGAAGGAGGATCTTCTTCCATCTAGAGGTAATATTCGTTTATTTAGGGTCGGACCTTCTATAGGGTTTATATCAATTCTACTAAGTTATTTAGTAATTCCTTTTGGATATCACCTTGTTTTAGCTGATCTCAGTATAGGTGTTTTTTTATGGATTGCCTTTTCAAGTATTGTCCCCATTGGTCTTCTTATGTCAGGATATGGATCAAATAATAAGTATTCCTTTTCAGGCGGTCTACGAGCTGCAGCTCAATCGATTAGTTATGAAATACCATTAACTCTATGTGTGTTAGCAATATCTCTACGTGCGATTCGTTGGAACATGAACTTTTTTTTATCTCTTTTCTAGAAAAGAGAAAAGAAATGAATTTAAATTTCAATACAATATAAATATAATTCAATATGTAAATATGAATATTAAATAAAGAAACTTTATACTTATTTTAGAAAGTATAAAGTAAGTGAAGATAAAGAAATTGAATGTCTTGAATAAATATCTTCATCTTTTTTATTAAACATTTTAGTTCGATGAGTTAAACCAGATAGTTATATGAGTGAAACAAAACTGCTCCTCAATTTGCAGTAAAACAATAAAAATCTCATTCCCTAGGTACAAGAAGAAATTTGAAGTAAACATAAGTTGTTTACCCCAAGATTGAGATTATTTTATTAGTCGTCATATCTTGAAGCGGATGCAAAAGGTCAACTGTATTTATTACTATACTGGGGATCAATCAAAAAGAAGTGGGCAGTTAGGAACACCAAAGTACGCAAAGGATGCGTAATGGAAATAATGTAAGGTATCAAAAAAAGGTATTTTTGCATAAAACTTTGCATAAAACGAATCATAATAAGGGCTTGAAGTTGGTAGAAACGATCAAGCAGTACTTCCCCACGATTCCGATCTAGAGTATGCTACTATTCGCTTATTAAATAAATGACTATCAAGAACGAATTAATCCTTTATTTTCTTTCCTTTTTTTTAGTTTTCAAAAAGAAGAACAGGAACAAGACAAATAGAATGCAATACGATAATAGAATAAAAAAGAATAAAACGGGAAGAATAAGAAAATATTTATTTCTTCATACATATGCATATGGGAATTCTTATCATGATTCATTAACTAATGCCAATTCTTTATATTTATGAATATAACGAGTATTTGATTGAAGGATTAAGTTATTGCTGAACAAAGATAAATTTTGATTATTTTAATTCTCATATCATTATAAGGGATGAGATCAATTCGGAAGTGCTTTTTTTATTATAGCAGACAGAATTTTATTGGTCGAATTGAGGACTCTCCAACCTCCAATTTATCTTTACATTGTATTTACCTAAGGTCCAAGGAGAGCAATAATACTGAACCAGCCTTACCTTACATTTCTTTGTGGCCATAGAGGAGCCGTATGAAGCTTAGGTTTCATGTACGGTTTTGGAATAGCGATGGGAGCAGTGATGTTATCATCGACTATAATTATCTAACAGTTCAAGTACAGTTGATATAATTGAGGCACAGTCCAAATATGGTTTTGGGGGATGGAATCTGTGGCGTCAGCCCATAGGGTTTCTAGTTTTTCTAATGTCTTCTCTAGCAGAATGTGAAAGATTACCCTTTGATTTACCAGAAGCAGAAGAGGAATTAGTAGCAGGTTATCAAACCGAATATTCAGGTATAAAATACGGGTTCTTTTATCTTGCTTCTTACCTAAATCTATTAGTTTCTTCATTATTTGTAACAGTTCTTTACTTAGGTGGGTGGAATTTTTCTATTCCGTACATATCTCTTACTGAACTTTTTGGAATAAATAAAATGTTTAGAGTCTTTGTAATAGCAATTAGTATCTTTATTACATTAGCTAAAGCTTATTTGTTTCTGTTCATTCCTATCACAACAAGATGGACTTTACCTAGGATGAGAATGGATCAATTATTAAATCTTGGATGGAAATTTCTTTTACCTATTTCTCTAGGTAATCTATTATTGACAACCTCTTTTCAACTCGTTTCACTATAAACTATAAATAAAAATACGAAATGAAGAGAAAACAATAATGAATATTATATATTCATAACTTATCTCAACCAAGAGAAAGAAACATAAATTTTATTCACGGATATCTATAATATGTTACCTATGGTTACTGGGTTCATGAATTATGGCAAACAAACAATACGAGCCGCAAGGTACATTGGACAAAGTTTCATAATTACCTTATCCCATACAAATCGTTTACCTGTAACTATTCAATATCCTTATGAAAAATCAATCACATCAGAGCGTTTTCGTGGTCGAATCCACTTTGAATTTGATAAATGTATTGCTTGTGAAGTATGCGTTCGCGTATGTCCAATAGACCTTCCCATTGTTGATTGGAAATTTGAAAAAGATATTAAGAAAAAACAATTGCTTCATTATAGTATTGATTTTGGTGTCTGTATATTTTGCGGTAACTGTGTCGAGTATTGTCCAACAAACTGTTTATCGATGACTGAAGAATATGAGCTTTCCACTTATGATCGTCACGAATTGAATTATAATCAAATTTCTTTAGGTCGGTTACCCATTTCAATAATTGGAGATTACACAATTCAAACAGTTATGGATTCAAAAAATAAAATGAAAAAATAAAAACCCGTTCAAGAACGATTACCAATTACTAAGATTTGGTTTGGAATAAAGTAGGATTAGCCAAATAACTTTATTTTATCTATCTAATGATATTCCTTTTTTTTCATTCAATTAGGAAGGTATCATATAAAAAAAGAGTTCCTTTCCTGGACCCTTAGTAAGGTCATGAAATATTTCGACTTATTTATTTATCTTTTATTTCATAATGGATTTACCTGGACCAATACATGATATTATTGTAGTATTTCTGGGATCAGTTCTTATATTAGGAGGTCTGGGAGTAGTATTACTTACCAATCCCATTGATTCTGCCTTTTCATTGGGATTGGTTCTTGTTTGTATATCCTTATTATATATTTCATTGAATTCCTATTTTGTAGCTGCCGCACAGTTCCTTATTTATGTGGGAGCCATAAATGTATTAATCATATTTGCTGTGATGTTCATGAACGGTTCAGAATATTCCAATGATTCCTATTTGTGGACCATTGGAGATAGGATCACTTCACTGGTTTGTACAAGTATTTTTTTTTCATTAATGACTACTATCCCAGATACGTCATGGTCCGGAATTTTTCGGACTACAAGATCAAATCAGATTATAGAACAGGACTTAATGAGTAACGTTCAACAAATTGGGATTCATTTATCCACAGATTTTTATCTTCCTTTTGAACTCATTTCTATAATTCTTTTAGTTTCTTTGATAGGTGCAATTACTATGGCTCGTCAATAATCTAATATAATAAGAAATAAGAACTTCCTTTTTTATAATTAAAGAATGAAAATGGATTTAATCTATTTTATTTCAATCTACTGTGAATATCTTATTTTGTTCTGTAATTCTTCTATTCTACTAGTCAACTGAATCGGTTTAATTTTTGTTCATATTGAAATGAATCGAGATAGATGAGGAATTTAACAATGATGTTAGAACATGTACTTTTTATAAGTGTTTATTTATTTTCTATCGGTATCTACGGACTGATCACAAGCCGAAGCATGGTTAGAGCACTTATGTGTCTTGAGCTTATACTGAATTCGGTGAATATAAATCTCGTCACATTTTCCGATATATTTGATAGTCGGCAATTAAAAGGAGAAATTTTCTCAATCTTTGTTATAGCCATAGCGGCTGCTGAAGCAGCTATTGGGCTAGCTATTGTTTCGTCGATCCATCGTAACAGAAAATCAACTCGTATCAATCAATCGAATTTGCTGAATAATTAGTCATAATTCTTCTATTTTCACATAGAAATCAAAACATAAGACTTTTAGAATATTCTAAATAGAATCTAATAGAATTAGAATTCAATATAATAGAATATTCTATTATTTTCTTATTTATTTTATTTCTTCTCTTTTTCATATATATTTCTGATTTAGAGTTAATAACCTATTCTATCACTAACCTAATAACAAACGTATTCATCTGATATATAATATATCATCATATCCTTAATTCTATTTCTATATATCTATATACTAGAATCTTTCTATATTTATATGTATATATGTATATGAATATGTATATTAGTATAGTACATTATATGAATAGGATTACTTAGAATTCCTAGAATTCTACTAAATTCTCAATTGATATTTTCAATTCTATAAAATTGAATTAAATTAAGACAAAAATATAGAAATTCTCTAAATTAAATAAAAATTAAGATCTTATATATTAATAGAAATATAAGAATATAGTAAAATAACCATGAATTGAATTCGTAAACTCATATTTCATGGTTATTGAAATGAAAATCAAAGTATCTTGGCCCTTTCTCATAAACAGATTAGAAAATCTATTGATTCTTAAAATTTTGATAAATCATCGATTCGTCTGGTGTCTACAATAGAAAATATATGATTTCTTTCATTTTATGATTTTATTTTACCAGATCGAAAATCTTTTGTGTTCAAAACTGGAATTTATAGACCCAATGTCACATTCAGTAAAGATTTATGATACATGTATAGGATGTACCCAATGTGTTCGAGCTTGCCCCACGGATGTATTGGAAATGATACCTTGGGACGGATGTAAAGCTAAGCAAATTGCTTCTGCGCCAAGAACCGAGGATTGTGTAGGTTGTAAGAGATGTGAATCCGCTTGTCCAACGGATTTTTTGAGTGTCCGTGTTTATTTATGGCATGAAACAACTCGCAGCATGGGTCTTTCTTATTGATATGTGACTTGATATGTGACAAAAAATTCCACTTGAATCGTTTGATTCCTCTTTACCGACAAAAGCCCGTACTCGAGAAAAGAAAATATATTATCCTTCTCCCGAGCACGGGCTTTTCTGGTCTAATTTTATCTTGTCTTTATCACGAGTTATTTTCCTTGGTTAACAATACTTCTTGTTTTGCCCATATTCGCAGGTTCTTCAATTGTCTTTTTCCCTCATAGGGGAAATAAGGTGTATAGGTGGTATACTCTATGTATATGTATCCTAGAGCTCCTTCTAATGACCTATGTATTTTGTTATCATTTCCGATTGGACGATCCATTAACCCAATTGAAGGAGGATTTTCAATGGATCAATCTTTTTGATTTTCACTGGAGACTGGGAACCGATGGACTTTCCATAGGACCCATTTTACTGACAGGATTTATCACTACTTTAGCTACTTTAGCAGCTTGGCCAGTTACTCGAAATCCGCGATTTTTCTATTTCTTGATGTTAGCAATGTATAGTGGCCAAATAGGATCATTTTCTTCTCGAGACCTTTTACTTTTTTTCATCATGTGGGAATTAGAATTAATTCCTGTTTACTTACTTTTATCCATGTGGGGAGGAAAAAAACGCCTGTACTCGGCTACAAAGTTTATTTTGTGCACTGCCGGAGGTTCCATTTTTCTCTTAATAGGAGTTCTAGGTATGGGTTTATATGGTTCCAATGAACCAACATTAGATTTAGAAAAATTAGCTAATCAATCATATCCTGCAGCATTGGAAATAATACTCTATTTTGGTTTTCTTATTGCTTATGCTGTCAAATCGCCGATGATACCCCTACATACATGGTTACCAGATACCCACGGGGAAGCACATTACAGTACATGTATGCTTTTAGCTGGAATCTTATTAAAGATGGGAGCATATGGATTGATTCGGATCAATATGGAATTATTAGCTCACGCTCATTCTATAGTATCTCCCTGGTTGGTGATAGTAGGAATAATACAAATCATTTATGCAGCTTCAACCTCTCTCGGTCAACGCAATTTAAAAAAACGTATTGCCTATTCTTCCGTATCTCACATGGGTTTCATAATTATAGGAATTGGTTCTATAACTGGCATGGGACTTAATGGAGCCATTTTACAAATACTCTCTCATGGATTGATTGGTGCTGCACTTTTTTTCTTAGCAGGAACAAGTTGTGATAGAATACGTTTTGTTTATCTCGAAGAGATGGGAGGGATATCTATCCCAATGCCAAAAATATTTACCATGTTTAGTAGTTTCTCGATGGCTTCTCTTGCATTGCCAGGAATGAGTGGTTTTGTTGCAGAATTCTTAGTATTTTTTGGAATAATTACCAGCCCAAAATATCTTTTCATGCCAAAAATGTTAATTACTTTTGTAATGGCAATTGGAATGATATTAACTCCTATTTTTTTATTATCTATGTTACGTCAGATTTTCTATGGATACAAGCTATTCAATATTCCAAACTCGAATTTTTTTGATTCTGGACCACGAGAACTATTTGTTTCGATCTGTATCTTTCTACCTGTAATAGGAATTGGTATTTATCCTGATTTCGTTCTCCCGTTATCGGTTGACAAGGTACAAGTTCTATTATCTAATTATTTTTATAGATACTAATTCTTTTTTTAGATTCAATAATAAATGAAAATGAAATAATTTTCATTAATTGGAAAGAAAGTCTTAGAATTCTTTGACTTTTATATTTTAACGATTTTTCGTTGTACAATGAAAAAAAAAGGAAGGGTTAATTAGAATTGTAATGAGATACATCTAAAGTTTTTGAGAACCATTTGAATAATTCCTCTATTTAAACGGTTCTCAAAAACTCGCACAAATGTTCATTGTGTATCAGACGATTTTTTTATGTATTCTTCGTGTAGTTTATTTTATTCAATTAGATATTCATTGGAATGAACCATAACTATGGAACCCGATTCCTAATAGATTGATCCCAAAATAGCATATCCAAATTAGGATAAATCCTATAGAAGCTACAAATGCCGAATTCGTGCCTTGGTCTTGCAATTTTGGATTTGTTCTAGTATGTAAATAAATTGCAAATATGGTCCAAGTAATAAATGCCCAAGTTTCCTTAGGGTCCCAATTCCAATAAGAACCCCATGCTTCATTAGCCCATACTGCTCCAGAAAGAATACCTATGGTTAAAAAGGTAAACCCTAAACTAATGACACGATAACTCCAATAATCCAAACGCTGAATTAATTGATATTTGTAAAAATTTGGAAATGAGAGGAAAGAAGTCTTTTTTAATACACTTCCTTTTTCGTTCAAATATTCCATATCACCAAAGAAAAACGACTTCCTTAAACTGAAAAAATTCTTGTTTTTCAAAAAAGAATCGATTCTTTTTTGAAATGTAATCACTATAAGAGCAACTGATAATAATGATCCACATAAAAGAGCTGCATAGCTCAATAGCATCATACTGACATGCATCATTAACCACTGAGATTGTAGAGCAGGTACTAATATTGCGGGTTGATGCATTTCAGTTGAAAGACCTGACGTGGCGAAACCTTGGGTAAAAATGGCACTTGGTGCAGTTATTGCGCTTAAATCATTTTTATGATTCCCAAGATACGGAATCATATGAATAATGGATAAACTCCATGAAAGGAAGATTAATGATTCGTATAAATTACTTAAGGGAAAATGTCCCGAAGAAATCCAACGAATAACTAAAAACCCTGTTATAGAGAAAAAAGTAGCTATCATCCCTTTTTCTGACGAATTACGTAATCCTTCGATTTCGTAGACTAATAAGTTCATCAAACGAATCATAATCACAATTGATATGATCGAAAAGGAAATATGAGTTAATATATGTTCTAAGGTCACAAATATCATAAAGAAGAGTCCCTTTTAAATAATTGAAATCGGGGAGGGGATTAAATAGAATATAAAATAAAATATTTTATATTCTATTAGATCTATTGTGTCTATATTATTAATAGTTATAGAATATTTATGCCGCCACTCGGACTCGAACCGAGATGCTCTAGCACTGCTTCCTAAGAGCAGCGTGTCTACCAATTTCACCATGGCGGCTTACCCTAAATAATAATAGGAAATTCATGTTGAATTGTCGATATTCAATAGAGTTTAGGAAACAATGAAGAAAGATGCATTTCCATTCATATGGAAATGTTCAATATAAATAATATTGAATTAGTATCTTCGTAAGTTCAGTTTTCATAATCAACTTTTACGTACTAGAAACCTAGCTCTTGTTTATCCAAAACAGTCAGAACTCAATAGTTTCGTTCTCGGTCGGGGTATAAAATTCATAATTTTTTTTCTAATGATTTCGAGACCCAACACCCTAGTCTAAAGTATAATGAAATATTCAGATTCTTTATTGTCTATCGTAATTGTGCTTTTCTATTTCGAAAAGCACAATTCATAGGAAAGAAAAAAACATCTTACGAATTCAATATCAATCAATATAAATCTCAATAAATAGAATAAAATAAATAAAATAGAATATAATAGAAATATAGAAAGACTATAAAAAATAGAAAAAAATGATAAAAAAAAAGAAAAGACACAATACTGAGTACTTTGAATTCAGTAGACAGAAAGATTCTTATTTTTCAGATTACTTAGCTCTAACTAATATGGAGAAGTGAAATACAAAGAAAATACACAATACATTAGTAAAATTGAATCATTTGTCTTCCAATTTAAAAATTGGAAATTTGGAAGTTCTTTGAAACTTGTCAATTAAGATTTTTCCAAGACTTTTTTTTGTCGTACAAAAAAACTTTTTGACTGTCCGGTGGAAACAGATTTAGCTAAAGAAAAAGCTTTTACTGCCTCTAAAGATCCTTTTTTTTTCCAAAGATTTCTACGAATATGCTTTTTTGACATAGAAGTACGTTTTTTTGGAACTGCCATTAAAAAGGTAGGTGACTCATTTTTATCGTTGTATGTGAAAGACATATATTGTTTAGAATAAATTACTCTTTATTAGTCATTACCTATACTTAATACTTAATTCCATTAATTTACCTCAAGAATATCATAACATACAAATAGAAGAAAAAAGAATAAAAGAAAAAGATTCTATTTTAATAGACAAATAGATTTTTATTTTCTATCTTCATTCTGATATTTGCATAATGTAATAATTACATACGTATTGTATATTTATTTTTTTTTTAAATATAAATATATAGAAATCTATAATATAGAATAGAAATTACATAATTTTACATTTTACATAATTAGAATATAATGTAAAGGGAAAATCCAATTATTAAAAATCTCATATGATGTCATATTCTTTCAAAAATATCTTTCTTTTATAGAGTTTGAAGTTAGAGGTTCATTAATAACTAAGTAAGAAACTTGACTAATTATTTGATCATATTCTTTGATATTTGACCAACCAATTGCAACTTTTATTTCAAATATTTGAGAAAACAAAAAGTCATAATTCAAATATTTGTATTTTTGTATTTGATCTTTTTCATATTTTTTTTTCTTATTGTTTTGTTCTTTTCGAGAGAGATCCTAATTGGTGAATCGGAAACAATTCTAAGAAAAAAGAACAATTTGTTTTCTTATGGAATATACATATAAATATGCATGGATAATACCCCTTTTTCCGCTCCCAGTTACTATGTCAATAGGATTTGGACTTCTACTTATTCCGACAGCAACAAAAGATCTTCGTCGTATGTGGGCTTTCCTAAGTGTTTTACTACTAAGTATAGCTATGTGGTTTTCGGCCAATCTGTCTATTCAGCAAATAAATGGAAGTTTGACCTATCAATATCTATGGTCTTGGACCATAAATAATGATTTTTTATTAGAGTTCGGACACTTGATCGATCCACTTACTTCTATTATGTCAATACTAATTACTACTGTTGGAATCATGGTTTTTATTTATAGTGACAATTATATGTCTCACGACCAAGGATATTTGAGATTTTTTGCTCATATGAGTTTTTCCAATGCTTCAATGTTGGGATTAGTTACTAGTTCCAATTTGATACAAATTTATATTTTTTGGGAACTAGTGGGAATGTGTTCCTATTTATTGATAGGCTTTTGGTTCACACGACCCATTGCAGCAAGTGCTTGTCAAAAAGCTTTTGTAACTAATCGTATAGGAGATTTTGGTTTATTATTAGGAACCTTAGGATTTTATTGGATAACTGGTAGTTTTGAATTTCGCGATTTGTTCCAAATAGTGAATACCTTGATCCAGAATAATGGGGTCAATTCTTTATTTGCTACTTTATGTGCCTTTTTATTATTTGTCGGTGCAGTTGCTAAATCCGCACAATTTCCCCTTCACGTATGGTTACCTGACGCCATGGAAGGTCCCACTCCTATTTCGGCTCTTATACACGCTGCTACTATGGTAGCAGCAGGAATTTTTCTTGTAGCTCGGCTTCTTCCTCTTTTCATAGTTATACCTTACATAATGAATCTCATTTGTTTAGTAGGTATAATAACAGTACTTTTAGGAGCTACTTTAGCTCTTGCCCAAAGAGACATTAAAAGAAGTTTAGCTTATTCTACAATGTCTCAATTGGGTTATATTATGTTAGCTCTAGGTATAGGTTCTTATCGAGCTGCTTTATTCCATTTGATCACCCATGCCTATTCTAAAGCTTTATTGTTTTTGGGATCCGGATCCATTATTCATTCAATGGAACCTATTGTTGGATATTCACCAGAGAAAAGTCAGAATATGGTTCTTATGGGAGGTTTAACAAAATATGTTCCAATTACAAAAACTACTTTTTTTTTAGGTACACTTTCTCTTTGTGGTATTCCGCCTCTTGCTTGTTTTTGGTCCAAAGATGAAATTCTTCACGATAGTTGGTTGTACTCACCAATTTTCGCACTAATAGCTTGGTTCACAACAGGATTAACCGCATTTTATATGTTTAGGATGTACTTACTTACCTTTGATGGGTATTTGCGCATTCATTTTCAAGATTATAGTAGTCTTAGTAGTACAAAAAATAGTTCGTTTTATTCAATATCTCTATGGGGAAAAGGGACACTTAAGAAAGTCAATAGGAATTTCTTTTTTTCAAACATGAATAAGAATAAGGTTTGTTTTTTTTCAAAAGATATATATAAAATTGACAAGAATGTAAGAAGTAAGATACGAGACTTTAGTACTTACTTTAGAAATAGGTACACTTATATGTATCCTCACGAATCGAGCAATACTATGTTATTTCCTCTCCTTGTATTAGTACTATTTACTTTGTTCATTGGATCAATAGGAATTTCTTTTAAGGGAGGAGCAATATATTTGGATATATTATCGAAATGGCTAACTCCATCGACAACCCTTTTTCATCAAAAATTGAATTCTTCTGAGGATTGGTATGGATTTTTGTCAAATGCTTTTTTTTCAGTAAGTATAGCTCTTTTCGGACTATTGATAGCATCTATTTTTTATGGATCTATTTATTCATCTTTCAAAAATTTGAGCTTAATTAATTTATTTTTAAAAAGAGGTCCTAAAAGAATTATTCTGGACAAAATAAAAGGTGTGATATACAATTGGTCATATAATCGTGGTTATATAGATATTTTTTATACTGGAATTTTCACCATGAGTATAAGAGGGTTAGCCGAGCTAACTCAGTTTTTTGATCAATATATAATTGATGGAATTCTAAATGGAATTGGTGTTGCAAGTTTCTTTATGGGCGAAGGGATAAAATATATAGGAGGTGGGCGAATCTCATCTTATCTATTCTTGTATTTTTCTTATGTGTCGATCTTTTTATTCATTCTTTTCTTTTTCTCTTCTTTCAGTCTTCCCAATTCCCAATTCTCTTGATGGGTCTCCAGATCAGAATTCTTCGTAAACCGGGCTATCTTGATAGCGTGCCTCTTTAAAGTGAAATTCATCCTTTGTTTTTTCCTTTCCATTCACTCGGATCTCTTCCGTTTCATCTATTTTGTCCAGATCCTCCTCTTGTTCCTGTTTAGTCTCCTTCATTTCGGAAGTTGTTTCTACATCGCTTTCCTCCTTTCTTTCTCCCCCTTCTTCCGTTTCTGAGGTTTCTTTCTCTTTCAGTTTCTTAGTGACAATAGGCGACGGCATTCTGCCTAAATAGTAGACGCAGGTGATAAATAAGAGAATACTAAAGATTCGAGCTATAGAATTTCTCAATTCTGACACAAGATACTTATTAGATCGAATAGAATGATTTTGCCGTATCCAGAATAATACCAATCCAACCCATTTCATGAATAAAATGTGACCAATTAACCAACCAACAAAACTACTTGTTAAAAAGAAAATCTTGTTGTTGCATCGAAACATATAAATGTTGACTAATCTGGCTAACGTGGAACTTGGTAAAATGAAATGGTTGAATAATTGAAAAATTAGATTATTCAGGAATACACATTGAATGCTGAGATTACGCATTGAATTTCTGGTAGTAGATCCATAATCAAAAAAGTTTTTATGATTGTTCCAGAAGAAATGAAACAAAAGATACGGTAGAACTAGGACAGTTATTGTATGAGGTCTACCCAATGCTAGATGCAGAGGCGCATAATAGATCGATATGAACATCATGAGCTGTCCCGCAATAAAACCAGTTGTTGCTGATACCTCCTTCTCGGTTCCTTCTTCCATAACCCGAGCTCGGAGAAGGAAGAGATAAGAGGGCCCTATGGAGAATGTGGTCAGAAATCCATAATAGAGCCCGACCACAACGACCGAATTTATTATCTTCATGCATAAGGATAATGGATTACCTAGTA